ATAATTGGAAATAATGTATCAAGCTTCTTCATAGCATTATCCATTAAAAATGAATTTTCTAACAATTGACTCCGTACCACTGAAATATTTGGTCGTATGCTTGAAAGATAACCCAAAAAATCAAAGGAATGCTTGGATAATTGGTTTATATGGATTCGTCCTGGTTGAGACCATACAAAAAAATGACATTGCCAAAAATTGACAAGATAATATCTCCACTTATTCATCAGAATAGGAGTATCTTTTGATACCAGAATCGATTTTCCTTGATAGCTAACATACTGTATAAAAGAATCCTTGAAGAACCATAAGGTGGCCGGAAATAAGACTTCTTCAACAGGATATTTTATTTTTTCATAAAAACGTATTCGCTCAAAAAAGACCCCAAAAGAGGTTAATCGTAAATGATTAGATTGGTTACGGAGAAAAAGTAAAATGGATTCGTATTCACATACATAAGAATTGTATAGGAGCAAGAATAATCTTTGATTACTTTTTGCAAAAATGGATTTTGGGGGAGTAATAAGAGTATTCCAACTATAATACTCGTGAAGAAAGAGCCGTAATAAATGTAAAGAAGAGGGATCTTTCACGTAGTAGCGAAGGGTTTGAACCAAGATTTCCAGATGGATGGGGTAGGGTATTAGTACATCTGATGCATAATTTAAATGTGGAAATTTGTCCTCGAAAAAGGGAAATATTGAATGAATTGATCGTAAATTATAAGATTTTATGGTTTCTGTCTCCTCTAAGGAGGATACTAATCGTAGGGAAAACGGAATTTCCAGAATGACTGCAAATCCCTCCGATATCATTTGAGAATACAAATTTTTGTTGTACCCCAAAAATTTATTTTGATTAGAATCATTAACGGAAATAATCAAATGATTCTGTTGATACATTCGACTAATTAAACGTTTTATAATTAGTAAACTGGATTTCTTGTCATAACCTACATTATCCAATAAAACGGATCTATTTAAACCACGATCATGAGCAAGGGCATAAATATACTCCCGAAAGATAAGTGGGTATAGTAAATCGTGTTGCTGAGATCTATATAATTCGAAATATCCTTGAAAGTCTTCCATTTAAAATTCAATTTTGAATCAGAAAAGAAATAGATGATTTATTGGGTTATCAAATGATACATAGTACGATACAGTTAAAACAAGGTATTTATAGTAAGAAAAAACTAGATACCTCGGAAACAAGTCAAACTCATCAACGGACTCTCTAGAACCTCCCCGTCCTTTCCATATAATAGATTTATGTTCATTTATAGGATAACAAGATAGTTAGAAGCCCTTTATTTTATCAATCCAATCGCTCTTTTGATTTTGAAAAAAGAAATCTCTTTATCAATATACTACCTTCTTCTACACATTTATCTCTACCCCATAAAGGGGAATAGCTAATAGTTAGGACTCATAAGAAATTTCTAATCCATTCATCGGAAAAGCTTTTCCCGCATTAGGCACTAATATATTTTTAACATCTAATTAGATGGGGTAATAATTCAAAAATTAAGAACAGAAGCTCGTTACTTTGTTATTTCCCTAGAATTGGAACCTCTAGTAAGGCTCTACCCATTTATTCACTCGACCCCCCAAAAAAATTATTTTTTTAATTGAAGTGAAACAATTGAAATAAGATTTTGGACCTATTCAGTAAGAAAGAATGAAATATTCTCAGAATTATCCATTGCTACGACATGCTGCTTTTTCCATTGATTCTTTTCAGGATCAGTCGTGGTCTTACAAACTCTACCGATGGTATGGACGAATCTGTTTCTTCATACAAATGTGTAAAAGATGCTAGCCGCACTTAAAAGCCGAGTACTCTACCGTTGAGTTAGCAACCCAAATAAACAAATTAGAATGTGTAGATACAATCAGAATCCCAATAAATAACTAAATTGAATGGCACAACACAATCAAACCATTAAAAAAACAATGAAAAAAAAACTCTAACCCGCTTTAAACATAATAAAAATGAACAAATCCGACGAAAATACAAAAATTCTCAAATAAAAGATAAAATAAATTCAAAGATTTGCAAATATTTATAGACCGCCTCCTGTCTCTCTTCTCTTATATTATATTATCCATTAATTTAGTATATATCGAATTATCCATTAATTTAGTATATATCGAGTTTGATTGATTTAAATCTTAATCAAAAAAAACTTCCTGTATGACAGAAAATCTAAGAAGATTATTTGAATGAAATAAAATCTACGGAACAGGGATAAATAGATCCTTTTATCCACGATCGGATTATATTTATTTGATACACTGTTGTCAATATTAATATTGACAAAAGCGTAAGCATACAAAAGATAAAAAAAATTCTAAATCGAACTAACAATTTTGATTTCAATCAATTAAAATTTTAATTTGATTAATTTTAATTGAAATATAAAAAATTGAAATATAAAAAAAAGAAGGACTTGTGTTGGATTGGCACTATATATATATAATATTAAGTGAAAGACTTAATTAAGGAAGACGGGGGATAAGTAGAAAAAAAAAAACGAAGTTTATTCAATAACTAAAACTAAAATGGTTTAGTCCTTTGTTTTTTTTTGTTCATAGAGTTCCAACGAAAATCATCCCATCGGGTGTAATGTCAAATTTTTATGTCTATAGACCACATTACTTCTACGTCTATGTCATTTCTTATTTATTCACTTGATCTTTTTTTCTATTTTATTTCATTAATTGAATTTTGTTTGTTGATTAAGGCGAAGTTCCGTAAAAACCCCTGCCTTTTTTAAAATATCACGAACAGTTCCTGTAGGTTGAGCGCCTTTTTCAAGGAAGTATAGAATAGCAGGAACATTTAAATAAATTTGATTGTTTATCGGATCATAAAAACCCACTTTCTGAAGATCTCTTCCCTCTCGTCGGGATCGAACATCAATTGCAACGATTCGATAAATGGCTCATTGGGATAGATGAACAATACCCCCCCCTAGAAACGTATAAGAGGTTTTCCCCTCGTACGGCTCGAGAAAATTCTAAATTATGTCTATGTATAGAATTACAATATCAAATATATCCATAAAATCATCAAATTAATTAGACTATTGATTTTAGTCCTTTTTTTCTTATTCTTACCCCACAAAAAAAATTAGTAGTATTTGTACCCTCATAACTCAAGTTGGATAACTCTGAAATAACTCAAAAGAGAAACCCTTTTTTTTATTTTAGATACTGCATCTATTGAGTGGTCTCTAACCCTTTAATTGCCTGTCTTCTTTAAGAATCCATTTTGATTCTTCATTCTGATCTAGTTGTTCAGACAATTGAAAATGGTATTTCCTTGTTCCAGGATCTTTGCCTTGAATCATTGGGTTTAGACATTACTTCGGTGATTTTTAAATCCTTTCAAAACGGCAGCAACATACCATTTTTTGTGATTTCTTTATGTCAAAGAATCATACGAATGTTTGATTCCTGCGTAATACACTTTTTGATTTGATCGAAAGAGTTTTGCCAATTTCAACAAATCTTCCCTTTGAATTGGAAATTTTCTCGAATGGGCCCCTTTTAGTTTATGTATCAAAATATACTTACGAAGTTGTTCCAATTTGTTGATTGATACTAACCCTAGATTCTTGCCTCTGAAAAATAAAAAAAAATACTTTCTACTCGAGCTCCATCCTATACTATATTCTATCACCCCCCCCCCCCAAAAAAAAAGGGGGGGTTACAGCGGAATAGAACAAATGATGTCGAACCAAGAGCACTTTCATTCCTATAATAAATATATATATATATAAAAGTGGTGGATGTAAGACTCCACAGCGGATCATGTCCTTCAAGTCGCACGTTGCTTTCTACCACATCGTTTTAAACGAAGTTTTACCATAACATTCCTTCAGTTTGGAACCCATATGTAATTGATTCAATTATGAAATCGTGAATAATCATTGGTTCGATTGGTACATAGTAATCTATACCTTTTTCTTCTATATGAAAAAAGGAGAGTCTCAGCAAGAATAAATCAATTTAACCCCTTTTTTTTATTATTTTGATTTTTTTTATTTATATCATTTATTGTAAAAATCAAATTAGTTAACTAAATTATAACTGATATAACAGGAATAAATATAATACGAAGAAATGAAATCAAGTTATTTTAAATCTGTATCTTCAAGTAACATAATAGTGATAGAATAAATTATAGTGATAGAATAAATTCAACAATTTCACACTTCTTCAAGTACCAAGAACTTATACTTATAGCGGTTCGTTACAAAGATTTAATTGATTGAAAAATCTCCTATTCGATATAATTATTTGCATTTTGTAAAACATAAAGTTTTACAGCAAGGACCTTTCGTTTTTTATCATCCGTTTATGATTAGTAAGAGAGAGATAAATTCATATTGGAATAAACAGTATGTGATTAAAAAAAGATAGATAAAAAACACTGATATAAGACAAGATTGAAGTTTTATGTTGTTATTTTTTCATATTTATACTGTAAAATCATTGTTATTTAACGAATTGCAACTGAATTCAATTTCTTATTTCATATGCGTGTTATTTGAACTCAAACAAATTTGTGAAAAAGATATGATTCCGCCGATTATTAAAAAATAATAATTACATTCTATACCAATATTCGATTCTTAATCTTAATACAGATTATCTTAATACAGAAAGCTGTTCTAAAAGGCAATCTTTATATATATCTTTATATATATTATATTTTATTATGATATATAATTTTATATATTATTATGTTAATATTATAATTATATAATATTATATATACTGGGTATGCTCTGGGACGGAAGGATTCGAACCTCCGAATAGCGGGACCAAAACCCGTTGCCTTACCACTTGGCCACGCCCCATTTATTTCTATTCGATACTAATAAACACTAATGTTGGTACGGGTTATTCGTCAACTCCAGTCTAAATATCTATTATCTATTATTTCGAAAATGGATTATTAGACTTTTTCTACATGGAAACTATACATGTAGACATAGAATTAAACTAAATTTATTGATCATTACATATAATTCAATTAAGATATTGTACGAAAGTATTATTTATTCTATTCTCTTTTGATTTGAGATTATAGAAGAATTTTTGATTGGGTGAATTCAAATAAAAGAAAGTTTTTTCGTCTATCTTATTTTATTTTTATTCATTTTTTTTTTTCTTCTATCAATAATAACATATCTATAATAATAAAAAACTCAATCAAAATAAATACAATTATCCCCAAAAACAAAATATTTGTTATGCTTAATATTTTTAGTTTGATCTGTATCTACCTTAATTCTGCTCTTTATTCCAGTAGTTTTTTCGTCGCCAAATTGCCCGAAGCCTACGCTTTTTTGAATCCAATAGTCGATATTATGCCAGTGATACCCCTGTTCTTTTTTCTCTTAGCCTTTGTTTGGCAAGCTGCTGTAAGTTTCCGATGATATTTTTAATAAAGTCCCAGACAAATTCATGATTTATTCGAAAAAAAAAAAATCGGTTATGTAGTGTAGTATAGTAGTATAAAAGTGGAGAATCTATTCTCTTTTTTCCTAAAAAAATCTTGGAGATTGTGTAATGCTTACTCTCAAACTATTTGTTTACACGGTAGTGATATTCTTTGTTTCTCTCTTTATCTTCGGATTCCTGTCTAATGATCCAGGACGTAATCCTGGACGTGAAGAATAAAAAATAAGGTTTTCTTTGCTTGATTTTTAACTGTTATTTAGTAAGATTTTATCTATTCCACTTTTTTAATTATTAATTTATAACTAGTAATAAAAAAATAGCTCGCGATAAATTAGAAAAAAAAATACCAAGTCATCAACGAAAACGGAAAGAGAGGGATTCGAACCCTCGGTACGAAAAACTCGTACAACGGATTAGCAATCCGACGCTTTAGTCCACTCAGCCATCTCTCCTCCCAGTTGAAAAAGGATAATACTATGTTACATTATAAAAAATAAGGCTTGAAAACGCCCGTCATAGTATATACTCTTATTTTTTGATTTCGTCCGAAGAGGCTTTTTAGTTCCACGGCCCGGCCTGGTCAGTCCTTAGCCGGGCCCGCCCTTTTGTTCCAACAAATCATAAATAAAAAGATTTAGAAAATTGAAAAAAAAAAAATAATAATAAATAAAAAAATATCAATATCTATGATATAGAATCAAAGTGCTATTTCTTTCTTAGTCAGTCCTTTTATTCCGGTTTAAATAAGAAAAGAGGAACTCTCGTTTCTTACCACAATCTATTTTTGTGTTATGGATTAAGTTCGAGACAAAAACCTCGGGCAAAAAAGCACTTGTTATTTAGTTATTAAAATAAAATGAATACTCGTTTCCGAATCTCATTAGGTCCTCTGATACAAATACAAAAGGTAAACACTCTAGTTTTCATAATTTTTTCTGATCTTTTGTTTTAGTTTTTTGATTAAGGTCGACAAAAGGCCCATTTAGATACAATAATCTGATTGTAGCGGGTATAGTTTAGTGGTAAAAGTGTGATTCGTTCTATAATCCTTTATATAGTTAAAGGGTCTTTCGGTTTGATTAATATTCATTCCGAACAAAAACTTTAGTTCTTAAAAGGATTGAATCCTTTCCCTCTCAATGAAAAATTCGAGGAATAATATAAATTCTCGTGATTTTTATCCAAGAATCAATTTTAAATTGAAAAATTGGATTATGAGATTACGAAACATAATTTTTTTATTGGATCAATACTTCCAATTGAATGAGTATAAGTAAAGGATCCATGGATAAAGATAAAAAGCGTATTTCTAATCGTAACTAAATCTTCAATTTTTCATTTCTGTAGGGGAAATTGAAGCAAAACAGCTATTAAATAATGTCTTTGGTTTACTAAAGACATCGATAAATTGTTTTAGCTCGGTGGAAACAAAACGCTTTTCCTAAGGATTCGTTCAAATAGAAGTAGAGAACGAAGTAACTAGAAAGATTGTTAGAATATAACACCCCCTTTCTATAGGGATCGTCTATAAAGCGGGTTGTTCTGAATAGATTCAGACATAAAAGCTGACATAGACGTTATGGGTCAGATTTTTTATTTCGTTCATATCTGAATCTGGGAATTTATCCACCTTCCATAAAGGAGCTGAATGAAACCAAAGTTTCACGTTCAGTTTTGAATTAGAGACGTTAAAAATTATGAATCAACGTCGACTATAACCCCTAGCCTTCCAAGCTAACGATGCGGGTTCGATTCCCGCTACCCGCTTTTACTTTATCGTTATAATTTTTAATATTCTAATTAATATTCTAAAAATGAAATATTTAATTATTTAAAATATTAAATAAAAAGGGTTGAATGAATCTAATTAATGTAATACATCATTGACTTGAATACTAAATTCGTGGAATTCTTTCAACTACTTTTTACTTTTTCGAACAAAAAATATGAAAATTGGAGTGAAAAGCGTCCATTGTCTAATGGATAGGACAGAGGTCTTCTAAACCTTTGGTATAGGTTCAAA